TATTCCACCAAAAAGTTTTCTTTTAGTTCAAAATAATCAACACGTAGAATCAGAACAAGTGATTGCTGAAATTCGCGCGGGAGCATACACTTTAAATTTTAAAGAGAGGGTTCGAAAACATATTTATTCGGATTCAGAAGGAGAAATGCACTGGAGTACTGATGTATACCATGCACCGGAATTTACATATGGCAATGTTCATCTCTTACCAAAAACAAGTCATTTATGGGTATTATCAGGAGGTTCGTGCGAATCTAGTATAGTTCCCTTTTCGCTCCACAAGGATCAAGATCAAATAAACGCGCATTCTATTTCTGTCGAACGAAAATATATTTCGAGTCTCCCTCTGACTAATGATCAAGTGAGACATAAACTCTTCTGCTCGGATCTTTCTCTTTCTGATAAAAAAGAAGGCGGGATTCCTAATTATTCAGAACTTAATCGAATCATATGGACTGGTCATTGTAATCTCATATATCCTGCTATTCTCCTCGAGAATTCCTATTTATTAGCAAAGAGGCGAAGAAATAGATTCATTATTCCATTCCAATCAATTCGAGAACGAGAGAAAGAACAACCGCCCCATTCCGATTCCGGTAGCTCGATTGAAATACAAATACCCATAAATGGAATTTTCCGTAGAAATAGTATTCTTGCTTATTTTGATGATCCCCGATACAGAAGAAACAGCTCGGGGATTACTAAATATGGGACTGTAGAGACGCATTCACTTGTCAAAAAAGAGGATTTGGTCGAGTATCGAGGAGTTAAAGAATTTAAGCCAAAATATCAAATGACAGTAGATCGGTTTTTTTTCATTCCCGAAGAAGTGCATATTTTGCCCGGATCTTCTTCCATAATGGTGCGGAACAATAGTATCATTGGAATAGATACACGAATCTCTTTAAATATAAGAAGCCGAGTCGGCGGCTTGGTCCGGGTGGAGAGAAAAAAAAAAAAAATCGAACTCAAAATCTTTTCCGGGGATATCTATTTTCCTGGAGAGATAGATAAGATAGCCCGACATAGTGGCATCTTGATACCCCCAGGAGTGGGAAAAACAGAATCGAAAAAATGGAAAAGTGGGATCTATATCCAACGGATCACACCTACTAAGAAAAGGCATTTTATTTTGGTTCGACCTGTAGTCACATATGAAATCACAGACGGTATAAATTTAGCAACACCTTTCCCAGGGGATCTGTTACAGGAAAGGGATAATATGAAACTCCGAGTTGTCAATTATATCCTTCGTGGAAATGTCAAATCAATTTGGGGAATTTCCGACACAAGTATTCAATTAGTTCGGACTTGTTTAGTTTTGAATTGGGACCAAGACGAAAAAAGTTCTTCTGCCGGAGAGGCTTGTGCTTCCTTTGTTGAAGTAAGGATAAATGGTTTAATTCGAGATTTCCTAAGAATCGACTTAGTCCAACCCCCTATTATGTGTACCGGAAAAAGAAATGATCCGTCAGGTTCAGGATTGATCTCTGATAATGGATCAGATTGTACCACTATTAATCCGTTTTATTCCAAGGCAAAGGCAAGAATTAAACAATCACTTAGCCAAAATCAAGGAACTATTCGTACGTTGTTGAATAAAAATAAGGAATGCCAATCTTTGATAATTTTGTCATCATCCAACTGTTCTCGAATGGGCCCATTTAACAATGTAAAATATCACAATGTAATAAAAGAATCAATTAAAAGAGAGCCCCTAATTCCAATTAGGAAATTCTTGGGTCCTTTAGGAACCATTTTTCAAGTTGCAAATATTTCTTTTTTAAGAACCCAGAATCGGATCTTGATAACTAAATATTTGCAACTTGAAAATTTAAAACAGACTTTTCGAATACTTAAATATTCTTTAATGGACGAAAGCGGGAGAATTTATAATCCCGATCCATGTAGTAGCAGTAACATCATTTTGAATCCATTCAATTTGAATTGGTATTTTTTCCATCATAATTATTGTGAAGAGACATCCACAATAATTAGTCTTGGGCAGTTTATTTGTGAAAATGTATATATAGCCAAAAAGGGACCCTACCTAAAATCAGGTCAAATTCTAATTGTTCAAGTCGACTCTGTAGTAATAAGATCAACTAAGCCTTATTTGGCCACTCCAGGAGCAACCGTTCATGGCCATTATGGGGAAATCCTTTACAAAGGGGATACATTAGTTACATTTATATATGAAAAATCGAAATCTGGTGATATAACACAGGGTCTTCCAAAAGTGGAACAAGTGTTAGAAGTACGTTCAATTGATTCAATATCGATGAACCTAGAAAAGAGAGTTGAGGATTGGAATGGGCGTATAACAAGAATTCTTGGAATTCCTTGGGGATTCTTGATTGGTGCTGAGCTAACTATAGTGCAGAGTCGCATCTCTCTGGTTAATAAGATCCAAAAGGTTTATCGATCCCAGGGAGTGCAGATTCATAATAGGCATATAGAAATTATTGTACGTCAAATAACATCAAAAGTATTGGTTTCCGAAGAAGGAATGTCTAATGTTTTTTCACCCGGAGAACTAATTGGGTTGTGGCGGGCGGAACGAACGGGGCGCGCTTTGGAGGAGGCGATTTGTTACCGAGCCGTTTTATTGGGAATAACGAGAGCATCTCTGAATACTCAAAGTTTCATATCCGAAGCGAGTTTTCAAGAAACCACTCGAGTTTTAGCAAAAGCGGCTCTCCGGGGTCGTATCGATTGGTTGAAAGGCCTGAAGGAGAACGTAGTTCTGGGAGGGATGATACCCGTCGGTACCGGATTCAGAGGATTAGTGCGCCGTTCAAGGCAGCATAACAACATTCCTTTGGAAACCAAAAAGAGAAATTTATTTGAGGAGGAAATAGGAGATATTTTGTTCCACCACAGAGAATTATTTAATTCTTGCATTTCAAAGAATTTCCATGATACATCAGAACAACCATTTCTAGGGTTTAATGATTCATAAGAGTGAATTTACCCCTGCTAACTATCTGTATTTGGTCCACCCATTTCATTTGATTTGGTAATTAAGTAATAAAGAAAGATAATAACGAATAGAAAGGAATTCATTTATTGGGTCATGTATCAACAGCCAATCTCCGGTAGAAGAGAAGGTTCCGTCGGAACAATTATTTATTTTATTAGGGCACCTCGTCTCTTAAAAAGAGGAGGTGTAGGGAGAAATGACAAGAAGATATTGGAACATCAATTTGGAAGAGATGATGGAAGCAGGAGTTCATTTTGGTCATGGTACTCGGAAGTGGAATCCTAGAATGGCACCTTATATCTCGGCAAGGCGTAAAGGTATTCATATTACAAATCTTACTAGAACTGCTCGTTTTTTATCAGAAACTTGTGATTTAGTTTTTGATGCAGCAAGTAGGGGAAAACAATTCTTAATTGTTGGTACCAAAAATAAAGCAGCTGATTCAGTAGCGCGAGCTGCAATAAAGGCTCGATGTCATTATGTTAATAAAAAATGGCTCGGCGGTATGTTAACGAATTGGTTTACTACAGAAACAAGACTTCATAAGTTCAGGGACTTGAGGACGGAACAAAAAACGGAGAAGCTCAACCGCCTTCCGAAAAGAGATGCGGCGGTATTGAAGAGACAATTATCCCGCCTGCAAACATATCTAGGTGGGATTAAATATATGACAGAGTTACCCGATATTGTAATAATCGTTGATCAGCAAGAAGAATATACAGCTCTTCGAGAATGTATTACTTTAGGAATCCCAACGATCTGTTTAATCGATACAAATTGTGACCCGGATCTTGCAGATATTTCGATCCCGGCGAATGATGACGCTATAGCTTCAATCCGATTAATTCTTAACAAATTAGTATTCGCCATTTGTGAGGGCCGTTCTAGCTATATAAGAAATTATTGATTAATAATAAGATAAATGACTTTTTGAACTCCATAGATTTTTGGAATCGGTTACTATTCTAGAATCTCAAAAAGAGATAAAAAGGGGCTATTATTATTATGTGATCGGTTAGTATACAAAATATATAAGTTAAGAAAGAGCCGGTTGAATCAAAATAATTCCTTTTAAAGTTCTATTTATGTCAGGGGGCAATATGAATGTTCTATCATGTTCCATCAACACACCAAAAGGGCTATATGACATATCCGGCGTGGAAGTAGGCCAACATTTCTATTTGCAAATAGGGGGTTTCCAAGTCCATGCTCAAGTACTTATTACTTCTTGGTTTGTAATTGCTATCTTATTAGGTTCAGCCGCTATAGCTGTTCGGAATCCACAAACCATTCCGACTACCGGTCAGAATTTTTTCGAATATGTTCTTGAATTCATTCGAGACGTGAGCAAAACTCAGATTGGAGAAGAATATGGGCCCTGGGTTCCCTTTATTGGCACTATGTTTCTATTTATTTTTGTTTCTAATTGGTCGGGGGCCCTTTTACCCTGGAAAATAATACAGTTACCTCATGGAGAGTTAGCTGCACCCACAAATGATATAAATACTACCGTTGCTTTAGCTTTACTCACGTCAGTGGCATATTTTTATGCGGGTCTTACCAAAAAAGGATTGGGTTATTTCGGTAAATACATTCAACCAACTCCAATTCTTTTACCCATTAATATCTTAGAAGATTTCACAAAACCGTTATCACTTAGTTTTCGACTTTTTGGGAATATATTAGCGGATGAATTAGTAGTTGTTGTTCTTGTTTCTTTAGTACCTTCAGTAGTTCCTATACCGGTCATGTTCCTTGGATTATTTACAAGTGGTATTCAAGCCCTTATTTTTGCAACGTTAGCTGCGGCCTATATAGGCGAATCCATGGAGGGCCATCATTGACTCTTTTTTGAAATTTTTGAAAGAATTTTTTTATCTTAGCCCAACACAATATATGCGTGGCTCAAGATAATCTACTTAGGGAACATAAATCTAAAAATAAAAAATACAGAAAAATATGGCATGGTATATATCTAGAATCTGAAATAATAGCAAAAAGATTACGGATATTGGGGGGTTCTTGTAAAAAGGGGAAAGAGATCGAAACGGTCTTTTTCCTAAAATTCCCGTTTAGCCCATTTTTCGACCATACCCCCCCACTCCAATGAATATTCTATATTCTATTGGTCAGTCAATTCCAAAGTAAATATTAGGAGTCATAATTTAATTTGAATAAGAATTTTGAGGGCATTTTTTATGATATTATGACTAGGGATACACAATTAAATAAATAAAAAAAGATGGTTTATGGAACAATTCGGGTTTCGGTTGATTTCATTCAATTCAACGATTGACTAAAATAAAATTATAATAAATTGCATGAACTTAGCTTAGATCAATCAAAATCAAAGCAACGATTCAGCCTAATGAATTCATCCTTTTAAATTGTCTCCATCTAGGATAATGATAATGATAACGAAAAGGAGTAAAAGAGTTTACAAATAAAGTAGATTCATAAAAAATAGGCGGGTTAGTAGAGGAGGTTGAACTAGGTCGTTGAACTAGGTCTATGCGATTTAATGGCTATAAGCATAAGCTAACTCTTGTAGATGTTTCGAAGAATGATTTATAAGAATCCGATTAAACGAATTAATCGGTTTACGTCATGGAAGAAACACATGTATATGTTATAATTGACTAGTTATATGAACTAAAGATATAATATATCTAATTTGCCCTAACTACTGTCAATTTAGATGGGGATTCCAATAGAAGCCCTTCCGTTTCGTCCGAATTGAGTGAATAAAGAGATCACATAAAATAAAGAACGAGGACTTCCAAGAATGGTTCGGAACAAAGAAATGGAAGAACTAAAGTCGTAGGGATTCACAAAGACTTCGCGGGGGATAGAAACTAAAAAAGAGATATTGAAGTAGTTCTGAAGATTCCATAATTAATATTTTTACTTCAATTCAGAGTTCGTAGTTACTGTAACTTGATGAGTCGTAGCGATAGAATAATGAAGTTATAATTCATCGGTTGATTGTATCATTAACCATTTCTTTATTTTGGTGCGAGGAACTTATCATGAATCCACTGATTTCTGCTGCTTCCGTTATTGCTGCTGGATTGGCCGTAGGGCTTGCTTCTATTGGGCCTGGAGTGGGACAAGGTACTGCCGCGGGCCAAGCTGTAGAAGGTATTGCGAGACAGCCCGAGGCTGAGGGAAAAATACGAGGTACTTTATTGCTTAGTCTGGCTTTTATGGAAGCTTTAACAATTTATGGATTGGTTGTAGCATTAGCGCTTTTATTTGCGAATCCTTTTGTTTAATTTGTTGAATCCTAGAAATAAATAGGAAAAATAAGTATTTCTTTTCTTATTTTATTGCCTTCGACTTGTCGTTTGCTTTTTTGAATTATATCAAGATTTAACTCCTACAATTACTTATTGGTTGAGACAATAGCCTACGGGAAGAGCTGATTTGAGGATAAGAAATTAGCATACCGACTCGCTTGCTTCCTTTCTCTTACTAGAATCCTTTTTTTTGGAAATCTTGCAATAAACGAGGTATGTCGCAATTGACATGAGGCCTAGTACTTTAGTACTTAATTCTAATAAGTCTCATTCTTGTTGACTTAGTGAGAATTTCAATAAAAAAAAAGAGGGTGAAGTGATACAAAAGGAACTCCGTTCGATTTTTTAGTCTATCTATAAGGGGGATCGATCTTATGAAAAATGTAACTGATTCTTTCGCTTCCTTGGGCCACTGGCCATTCGCCGGGAGTTTCGGGTTTAATACCGATATTTTAGCAACAAATCCAATAAATCTAAGTGTAGTGCTTGGTGTATTGATCTTTTTTGGAAAGGGAGTGTGTGCGAGTTGTTTATTTCAATAATAGGCCGGATTCAACCGGCTGCACCTTTTTTCGTGCTAACTCGGCAAGAAAGGTGGATGATCCTGCGAATTACTTCTGAATAAATTAAGAAATCATATGGAAGAACCATAGCATTTCGTAATTTGTTGGTAAATCTACTTTGATTCTCTATCAAAAACACAACAATGTGGAATCATTAATATGGTTAAAGCTTACTCCATTTGAAGTCCAAACGCGGCATAGTACTCTTTCTACCACTATGTTAATACAGATAGTTGGAAATTTTTTCGATATATAACACTCATGTCGATAAAATGATTTGAACCTGTTATTGGAAAAAATGGGTATTTCTAATGCTGAATTTGATGACCTATGTATAAAGTAAGAAGGATTTTTTTGGATTTGAAGAAAATAATGAAACAACTTTGCTGACAATTACATGTTTTTTCTTTGGTCAGAAGAGTCCTCTGAATCGTATAGTTCTAGTCTTGGATTAGTGATCCTATTTTTATTTTGGAATATGAACAGAGAAAAGAGGATAGGCTCATTACATTACATTCAAAAATAGAATATGAATATATATATGGAAATTCCCCATAAGAAATTGAAGTAATTGAGCGTGAGAGCCAAATGAATCGAAAGATTCATGTTTGGTTCGGGAAGGGATCGTGGAAGTTTTGAAATGAATGGAAAGAGA